ATTATAAGAAATTGTTGAAGTCAAAAATGAACATTTGTGATGAATGCGGATATCATTTGAAAATGAGTAGTTCAGAGAGAATCGAACTATCGATTGATCCAGGTACTTGGGATCCTATGGATGAAGACATGGTCTCAACGGATCCCATTGAATTTCATTCGGAGGAGGAACCCTATAAAGATCGTATTAATTCTTATCAAAAAGAGACAGGGTTAACCGAAGCCATTCAAACAGGTATAGGTCAACTAAATGGCATTCCTGTAGCAATAGGGGTTATGGATTTTCAGTTTATGGGAGGTAGTATGGGGTCCGTAGTAGGAGAGAAAATCACTCGTTTGATTGAGTATGCTACTAATAAAAATCTACCCCTTATTATAGTGTGTGCTTCCGGCGGGGCACGCATGCAAGAAGGAAGTTTGAGCTTGATGCAAATGGCTAAAATTTCGTCGGTTTTATTTGATTATCAATCAAATAAAAGGCTATTCTATGTATCAATTCTTACATCCCCTACTACTGGGGGGGTGACAGCTAGTTTTGGTATGTTGGGAGATATCATTATTTCCGAACCCAATGCCTACATTGCATTTGCGGGTAAAAGAGTAATTGAAGAAACATTGAATACGACAGTACCTGAAGGTTCACAAGAAGCTGAATATTTATTCGATAAGGGTTTATTTGATCCAATTGTACCACGTAATCCTTTAAAAGGCGTTCTAAGTGAGTTATTTCAGTTGCACGCTTTCTTGCCTTTAAATCAAAATTCGATTGAGCAGTAAGGTCAATTATTTATTTGTGGCAAAAAAAGTAGTTAGTTATCGTAATCAATCAAAGTCCAAATGATAAAGAATCAATCATAATAGAATAATGGGGATGGGGTTTTCGCGGTTGCCATACTAATTCTATAACTATATAGAATATAAAGAATCAAAAGTTGCAGATCAATTTTTTTATTTGATTTCATATCCTGATTACTAATCAGAGAACCTATATTCTATCAACATTCTTACTTCTGTAAATTGAAAATATGGCAAAGAAAACGAATTTTATCTTCCTTTCTTACATCTGGAAAATTCGAAAAAAATAGCCTTTTGCATCTTAATATATTTCTTGTCGAAGACTTTCCATTTTGACTAACAAGAGAATATCTCTTGAATCAAATTATAACGAATCTTTCGGGACTTTGTAAGCAACTCTTTCTTTATTGATATTGAATTAAAAGACAAGAGCAAAAGAAGAAGAAAAGATGAAGAATAAAAAAGTTGATTATCAAACATATATTTTTTTGTGTCGAAGGCGAATTCAGTTCATTTAGTTAGTTCTACATTTCTTGAACTTAGTATATACTATACTCACTTAGATATAATTAGTATAATTATATAGAATTCAGTTCAGATAATTTTCGAACAATATAACAAACAGGTACAAATAGTAAATCGAGGTACCCATTCTATGACAGATATAAACCTTCCCTCTATTTTTGTTCCTTTCGTAGGCCTATTATTTCCGGCAATTGCAATGGCTTCTTTATTTCTTCATGTTCAAAAAAACAAGATTGTTTAGGCCGGATGGTGAGGCCAAATCACATTTTTTCAAGACTTAGACTTGATTGAGTCATAACACAGATATCTATTTATTGGAAAGTGGAATATGGTATAATGCATGATTTCTTTCGAACATAAGTGCAAGACATGCGAAACCTGATATAGGGGTAAATTCTTTTTTACTATTTTCAAATCAATAGATCAAGACGGGTCGGTCCATGTTTCAAATAGAAAGTCGATGCTTGTAGATATCTAGGGCGGGGTCATATGAAGGGGACGTTCTTATTTTCGATCGAACTTTTTTTATTAATTACCCCGACAGGTTCACATTAGAATAGTGCTAGTTGATGAGAGTTACTTAAGAAACAAAATAGCGTTAAGTTTAAGTAAAGTATAAGTGAAATTCATTTTGGTTATTCTATCAATTCAATTAAGTAAAATTAAATGCAACTAGATTAGTATGAATTGGCGATCAGAACGTATATGGATAGAACTTATAAGGGGGTCTCGAAAAACAAGTAATTTCTGCTGGGCCTTTATCCTTTTTTTAGGTTCATTAGGATTTTTATTAGTTGGAACTTCCAGCTATCTTGGTAGGAATTTGATATCTTTATTTCCCTCTCAACAAATAATTTTTTTCCCACAGGGGATCGTGATGTCTTTCTATGGGATCGCAGGTCTCTTTATTAGTTCCTATTTGTGGTGCACAATTTCGTGGAATGTAGGTAGTGGTTATGATCTATTCGATAAAAAAGAAGGAATAGTGTGTATTTTTCGTTGGGGATTTCCGGGAAAAAATCGTCGCATCTCCCTCCGATTCCTTATAAATGATATTCAATCTATCAGAATAGAACTTAAAGAGGGTATTTATCCTCGTCGTGTCCTTTATCTAGAAATCAGAGGCCAGGGGGCCGTTCCTTTGACTCGTACTGATGAGAATTTGACTCCACGAGAAATGGAACAAAAAGCTGCTGAATTAGCCTATTTCTTGCGCGTACCGATTGAAGTATTTTGAAATGAACCGAACAATGAATGTTTTCTGATTCTCGGCTGGGGGTAGAAAATACTCTACAATCCCCTTTTGTATAACTTTATCTATGGTATAACTTAACGAAATTTTCGTCAGAACATCCCTTCGAGTCGAGTCAAAGCAAACGTATATTATATGGAACATAAAAAAGGGGGGTTGCTTTTGTCGGCAAAAACGAGATTTTATGCGTATGGAAATCCACTTGACGCAATTCATTAGCACCAAATCGAAATAAGGATAGATTCATCCCAAAACATTTTGAAATAAAGAAAATTTTTGATTTGAGTTTCAATATTTTGAATTGATAGGTTAGAGACAAATAGCTCATGTAAATTAATTATCTTTCTTGATGTGTCGTTTTCTCCCCTCTTTCGTTCTCTTCTCTTTAATGAATGACCCGACGTTTTGATTATCACATTCAGAAAATTATCTCAATTCTTTTTGTGCTATGGTAGTCAGCGAATTTTTTTGCAATATTTGGAGAGTTTTTTGTCTCGAAATCCGAATTCCTTAACGAAAACTAAAGTGGGTTTTCGGGGAGTCATCTAAAGGAAGGAATTGCTTCGAATTTGACCAATTGAAATAGCTGGAAACCTTTTTTCGCATTTTCGCATTCGAAGTGGACTCTTATTCGATTTCTGTATTCTTGTAAGATTCTTCAAAATTATCAAGGACTCATTACCGAATCACAAATAAAAAAAAGAAAATGATTCGATACCTTGGAATAGAACTCTGGTGAAAAAAAAAATAAAAAATATTAGATCGCGTAGAGTCGACGAATGAGGCCACTTTATTAAATTAAAAATTTCTAAAAAAAATGGCAAAAAAGAAAGCATTTATTCCCCTTCTAGTTCTTGTATCTATAGTCTTTTTACCCTGGTGGAGCTTTCTAACATTTAATAAAAGTCTGGAATCTTGGGTTACTAATTGGTGGAATACCAAGCAATCCGAAACTCTTTTGAATGATATTCCAGAAAAGAGTCTTCTAGAAAAATTCCTAGAATTAGAGGAGCTCCTACTGTTGGACGAGATGATAAAGGAATATCCGGAGACACGTCTAAAAAAGCTTCGTATAGGAATCGGAATCCATAAAGAAACGATTCAATTGATCAAGCTGCACAATGAAGATTGTATCCATACAATTTTGTCCTTCTCGACCAATATAATCTGTTTCGTTATTCTAAGTGGTTATTCTATTATAGGTAAGAAAGAACTTATTACTCTTAACTCTTGGGTTCAGGAATTCCTATATAACCTAAGCGACACAATAAAAGCATTTTCTATTCTTTTATTAACCGATTTATGTATCGGATTCCACTCACCCCACGGTTGGGAACTAATGATTGGCTATATCTACCAAGATTTTGGATTTTCTCATAACGATCAAATTATATCTGGCCTTGTTTCCACCTTTCCAGTCATTCTAGATACAATTTTGAAATATTGGATTTTCCGTTATTTAAATCGTGTATCCCCATCACTTGTAGTGATTTATCATTCAATGAATGACTGAAAAAAGGTCTACTGATATTAATTCAATTAGAATGTTTGGTACTTTGGGCATAAGCATTCCAAACCGTACTGACTCGTTCTACCCATCCAAGGCAGGAAAGTCCTCCAATATTCCAGTAAGATTATTTCAGTAAATAGCAGAATAGTGGATAGGGAACTATACTAGCGACCTACCCAATTTATTGTAGAAATTTTCGGGATCAAAAATTGTACCATGCAAACTATAAATACCCTTTCTTGGATAAAAGAACAGATTACTCGATCCATTTCCGTATCACTCATTATATATATAATAACTCAGTCATCCATTTCAAATGCATATCCCATTTTTGCACAGCAGGGTTATGAAAATCCCCGAGAAGCGACCGGTCGTATTGTATGTGCCAATTGTCATTTAGCTAATAAACCTGTGGATATTGAGGTTCCACAAGCGGTCCTTCCCGATACTGTATTTGAAGCAGTTGTTCGAATTCCTTATGATATGCAACTAAAACAAGTTCTTGCTAATGGCAAGAAGGGGGGTTTGAATGTAGGAGCTGTTCTTATTTTACCCGAGGGGTTTGAGTTGGCTCCAACCGATCGTATTTCTCCCGAGATGAAAGAAAAAATAAGCAATCTTTCTTTTCAGAGTTACCGACCAAATAAAAAAAATATTCTTGTGATAGGCCCTGTTCCGGGGCAAAAATATAGTGAAATCACCTTTCCTATTCTTTCACCGGACCCTGCTACTAAGAAAGATGTTCACTTTTTAAAATATCCCATATATGTAGGCGGTAACAGGGGAAGGGGTCAGATTTATCCCGACGGAAGCAAGAGTAACAATACTGTTTATAATGCTACAGCAGCGGGTATAGTAAAGAAAATAATACGAAAAGAAAAGGGCGGATACGAAATAACCATAGGGGATGCCTCGGATG